TCCAACCTATTGTATTCAGATTTCACTTAGAGGTTGCTAGATGGAATTAATTTCACTTTTTGTCTTTCTTGCATATCTTACATAGAAGATATTCTTATGTAATTAGAATAAATTTCAAATCACGTGAGCAGTTATTAGCATTACTCGGGAACCTATGGGTATTTCTATTTCGTTTTTAGTTTAGAAGGTCTCTTTATATTGGTTTGAATAGCCTAAAAAAATTTTCTACTATATCTACTTATCATTTATCTCTACGAAATCCCAGATAAAAGAAAACGATTTTAGAAGTCAGAAGAGATATAGTGAAATCTTTTGATTGGTTGTTCCTATAGAAATGATCTGTTTTATTTCACTGATTGGGACAACTCTAACAAATAAATATATTCAATATAGGTAGCATAAAAAGAATTTATTATATATTTCATTTAAATTCGAAATAGAGAAATAAATATAGATATAGATGGATTCTGTATCTCTTCTATATTCTCTAAAGAGAGACAATATAGAAGAGATACAGAATAAAATAATAATAAATTAGAATAGAAAAATAAACAGAGTGTTATTATTCAAAGCGCCCTGTGATCTTCAACCAATTCTGTGCTTCAATATAATTACCGGGGGTAAGGGCTATAGCTTGTTTCCAGTATTCAGCAGCTTGATCAAACCAAGATTCCGCAATTTCAGAATCTCCCTGTCGAGTGGCCTGTTCTCCGCGGTCGGAATAGGTGAAAAATTCCTTTCCTTAGAACCGTACTTGAGAGTTTCCCGACTCATACGGCTCAACAGTCAATTCTTTTGATTCTTTTGATCTTCCTTTTTTTTGGAATAAATCACAAGAAAATAGGTTAATTACATGAGTTTCAAACTTGATTTTGGATTAAAAAATAATTTAATCCTTTTTTATAGTTTTATCTTTTCTCCTACCTTCAGAAGAATAAAGCATCGCCATTCACACTCTTATTCTAAGTTTCTGACAGGTAACTATCTCGATTTCATATATCATATATGAAAATATATGATATCTAAATTTCTATAGAATCTTTGAGAAAGACTTTTCTTCATAAGAAAAGACTTACTATCTTTGGGATCTGATACTACACCGCTGCTCAAAAGCTTAGGGGATCCACTTTATTACATAAGTTGATTCCTAACTCTTCTATCATGATAGAAGTAAGCAGTTCTTGTTGTATCGGTCAAAACCCTTGTTAATTGATCTTTACGGTGCTTCCTCTGTCAATTAGATCGTTTATCCATAGAAAAAAAGTATCTAGGCATATATTTCTTCATATTTCTACTTCTATGAAGTTTCTTTCTTTGCTACAGCTGATAAAAATCGTTGTTTCGAACGATATATATGTAGAAAGCCTATTTTATTTTTTTTCTATTCTATATTGGAGATAGTCGCACGTAATGACAGATCACGGCCATATTGTTAAAAGCTTGGGGTAAGAACGGGTTTCGTTCGAGTGCTCGAAAATAGTATTCCAAAGCTTTCGTATGTTCTCCGTTACTTGTGTGGATAAGGCCTATGTTATAAAGTATATAACTTCGATCATAGGGATCAATTTCCAGTCGCATAGCCTCGTAATAATTCTGTAAAGCTTCCGCATAATTTCCTTCAGATTGAGCCGACATCCGTTACGGTCGTCATTCGGTTCAATGAATCTCCGTTCCAGAACCGTACATGAGATTTTCATCTCATACGGCTCCTCCTTTATGTGTATAATAATGATATGATAAATATAGAAGCAAAAAAGATTGCAATATTGTCATTATCCACTGAGTGGGACTAGTGTTTTTACACGAAATCTCTAGCCAACCTTCCTGTACAGGATCTTTTCTTAACATCAAGTATTTTATTACTAGATAAATAGTCACTTCAACAATTTCTTTGTCCTCAACGCCGCTTAATTTCCCGGAATTAGTCACTTCAACAGTCTTCGATGGTTATATGGGTATCCAAAATACGAACGAGATGGATGTTTATTGTCCCAACCATTCTTGTTAGTCCCGATCCCGATAAGAAAGGAAGGGTTTTTTTACAAAGTTTTCTCGTGTTGTTGATTCCTAAGCGTAGTGCTTCTTCCCCCATGCCGCCCATTGGTACTAGTGGAGTAGGGTTGACCTAACCCCATAGAGGTATAACCTTTCGCTTAATACTATCAATCTAAAATTGAAGCATATGAGGCTGCATAAATCGGGGATACACGACAGAAGGAATTAATCGTTTTATTTCCAAACTTCACCTTCAGCAAGCGTAGGTTTTTTTTTCAAAATTTTTATCTTTCTCTGGGAAGAATGTATCTTTCTCCTAAGACTGAGATCGGTAAAAAAAAAAAAGATAATCAAATCGCACCATCTCTGTAATAAGTGAATGCCTCTTTTTCTCCAGAAGTTGTCGGAATTATTCGTAATAAGATATTGGCTACAACGGAAAAGGTCTTATCAATAAAATTTCCATTTCTAGACATAGGTAGCAATCCATTCTATAATTTCATTT